ATCGTACATGTCTCATTTCAAGATTTATTGCCTGGAATCTTATTTCCGTTATACTTACTCTAAAAAATAGAAGTAAATAATCATGGGGAGTAAAATTCCTAGTTTTCTATCTAAGTGTTTATAATATATTGGTGTTGGTATATCTATATAGAAATAAATGGAATAGTACACTTTTTTGATTGGATACAAAAAGAGAAACCTACTTGTTTTGTGTTTTACTAGGTACGGTATACCAATCAAAAAGCCTATTTGACAATGTTTATACAAAAACTTATAAAATATTTTTTTTTTTTTTTTTTTCAAACTACGGCTTGTCCACAAATACAGTTGGTTGGTCCTAGATCCATTTGACTTCTATTAGATTCGATTGGAGTTGGGTTAGGTTTTATTTTTTTTTTTGCAGGCTCATATTAGGATTTTGACTCCCAAAATTCATCAAAATTGGGTAGATATACAAAAAAGTATCACCCATTCCGCGATTGTGCACAGGAAAATTCATAGGTAATTAATCTACCAATACAAAGATTAATGAAGAAAAATGGGTTTGTTTATTCGAAATTATAAGACTACTGATTGGATCTATTGACATGCGTTTTTGTTTTCAGTTTTCTGTTCTGCTGTAAATAATCTCCGTGAGCGAACTTATGGAAATAGATATTTTTTCCGATAAACCAAGTCACTCCACAATTCCAAACAATATTAAAGAATACAGAAATAACAACTATAAAATTTTTGTATCATTTTATTTCATTTAGGGCTATACGGACTCGAACCGTAGACCTTCTCGGTAAACCAGCTCAAACTTGTTATTATCAAAATGAGTCGAACTGTTTCAAAAACCCAACGTGCAGTTTTTTGCATTGGGCTCTTTCATTAACTAATAGAAATATCAGCTAGTCTGCCATATTTAAAAAAAAAAGATTAAGGAGATGGCTCCATGCCCTTTGATTCATTACTGATCTAGGAGCACTGCCAAAGTGTTTCAAAGAAGGGTTATCTTGACGTAGGTCTGCTATGGCCTTGATCAACCTAAGTTAAATAGAGTCTCTATCGGCTCTGCTTAAAGCATAAAATATGCAACTTTATACACCTTAAAGCTCATAGGATGAAAAGAGATTGTTTTGAAGTCCTTGTGCTCATTCTGCCTAGCATTGAATAAACTGAATATTCACCCTATCAATATATCAAATCAAAGGCCCGGTTTATTTGGCGCATAACTAAATAGGCACCGAACCTTTTGTCAGGCTATTGTTCCCTCAAAGTCATGGAGTAAGACATTGATTTCTCAAAAAGATCAAATCTTTTGATTACATGATGGACTTCTCTGAAAAACATTGGCGCACGTGTAAACGAGTTGCTCTACCAACTGAGCTATAGCCCTTGTGCTTGTAATACATATTTTATTATCTAGATAATTTCTTGTCAAGATGAATATTCTACGATCCAACATCAAAGCTCTTTGATCTTTTTGATTGATATTGCTTTGATATTGCTTATAAATAATATTCTATTTATAATCCATCGACGGGCTGGGTCCCGTTTGTTTCTCTTTGTCATAATAAATGACCTACTTAACTCAGTGGTTAGAGTATTGCTTTCATACGGCAGGAGTCATTGGTTCAAATCCAATAGTAGGTAGAACTTATTAGATACCGTTGACTCTGCTATCTAATAAGTTTTTATATTCATCTCTTAAATGAATTTACATTTGCATCAGAATTGAATTTCACTGTATTCTATATTGATTGTATTCAATCGGCAGTTGAAAAGAACTTAGAAACAAAATATCTTTTGCTTAGTCGGGTACACAAACGAATTATGAAATTGTATTGATAGCCTCTACTCGTGTCCTAGCTCGTCTGAGAGCTAGATTTGCCTCAATTGTTTGTCTCTTACCTTCAGCTTTCTTCAAATTAGTTTCTGCTTTTTCAAGAGTTTGTTGAGCTTCTTGGGGATCAATGTCACTACCCTTCTCTGCATCATTTACTAAAATAGTGATCTCATTATTACCTATTCGAGCAAAACCACCCATCAGAGCCATCGTTAGCCATTGGTTGTTAAGTCGTATTCTTAAAATACCGATATCTACAGCTGTAGCAATAGGAGCGTGGTTTGGTAATACGCCAATTTGTCCACTATTAGTAGATAAAATGATTTCTTTCACTTCGGAATCCCAAACAATTCGATTAGGGGTCAGTACACAAAGATTTAAGGTCATTTATTCGATTTGCTCTCCATTTCTAAGTTCATAGCCTTCGCGGTAGCTTCGTCGATGTTACCTACCAAATAAAAAGCCTGCTCAGGAAGACCATCTAATTCCCCCGAAAGAATTAATTTAAACCCTCTAATTGTTTCTGCTAAACCAACATATTTTCCTGGAGAACCCGTAAAAACTTCTGCTACGAAAAAGGGTTGGGAGAAAAAACGTTCAATTTTTCTTGCTCGTGCTACGGTTAAACGATCCTCTTCGGATAATTCGTCCAACCCAAGGATAGCTATA